ATTGAAATGCATCAATCCACAATATTAGTACCTGCTCTACAATCTCACTGGTTAATGATGCATGTCAGTATGATGCTATTGAGTTATGCAGCTCTTTTATGCGGATCATTATTATCAGTTGCTCTTATAGTGATTACATTTCGAAAAAAGATCGATTTTTTTTTTAAAAACAAGAATTTTTTAAGCTTAAGGAAGTCATTTTTCTTTGGTGAGATAGAATATTTGAACGAAAAAGAAAGTGTATTTAAAAAGACTTCTTTTATCTCATTTAAAAATTTTTACAAATATCAATTAATTCAGCGTTTGGATTATTGGAGTTATCGTGTCATTAGTTTAGGGTTTACCTTTTTAACCATAGGCATTCTTTCTGGAGCAGTATGGGCTAATGAAGCATGGGGTTCTTATTGGAATTGGGACCCTAAGGAAACTTGGGCATTTATTATTTGGACCATATTTGCAATTTATTTACATACTAGAACAAATAATAAATTGCAAGACCAAGGCACAAATTCGGCATTTGTGGCTTCTATAGGATTTCTACTAATTTGGATATGCTATTTTGGGATCAATCTATTAGGAATCGGGTTACATAGTTATGGTTCATTCCCATTTATATCTAATTGAATATATCTAATTGAATAAAATTCAATAAAAAATAAAATAAACTACATGAAGAACACATAAAAACATCGTCTGATAGACAATGAGGATTTGTGCAAGTTTTTGAAAACCGTTTGAATGTAGGAATTATTCAAATGGTTCTCAAAAACTCTAGATATATCTCATTACAATTCTAATTCACTCTTCATTTTTTGCATTGTACAATGAAGAATCGTGAAAAGATGAAAGTCAAAGAATTCTAAGACTTTCTTTCTAATTAATTAAAATTTTCTAAGCTATAAAAAGAATTAGTATCTATTATATATAAAAAAAAATTAGATATATATATAATATAACTTGGACCTTGTCAACCGATAACGGAGTAACGAAATCAGGATAAATTACAATTCCTATTACAGATATAAAGATACAGATCGAAAGAAATAGTTCTCGTGGTCCAGAATAAAAAAAATTATAATTATAGTTTGGTATATTGAATAGCTTGTATCCATAGAAAATCTGACGTAACATAGATAATAAAAAAATAGGAGTTAATATCATTCAAATTGCTATTACAAAAGTATTTTGGCATGATTTTTGCATGATTTTGGCATGAAAAGATATTTTGAGCTGGTAATTTTTCCAAAAAAGACTAAGAATTCTGCAACAAAACCAAAAATTACTGGCAATGCGAGAGAAGCTATTGAGAACCTACTAAACATGGTAAATATTTTTGCCATTGGGATAGATATCCCCCCCCATCTCGTCGAGATAAACAAAACGTATTCTATCACAACTCGTTCCTGCCAAGAAAAAAAGTGCAGCACCAATCAATCCATGAGAGAGTATTTGTAAAATGGCTTCATTGAGTCCCATGTCTGTTATAGAACCAATTCCTATAATTATGAAACCCATGTGAGATACGTAAGAATAGGCAATACGTTTTTTAAAAATTGCGTTGACCGAGAGACGTTGAAGCTACATAAATAATTTGTATTATTGCTACTATGACCAACCGGGGAGAGAATAGAGAATGAGCGTGAACTAATAATTCCATATTGATCCAAATCAATCCATATGCTCCCATCTTTAATAAGATTCCGGCTAGAAGCTACATGTACTGTAATGTGCTTCCCCGTGGGTATCTGGTAACCATGTATGTGGGGGTATCATCGGCGATTTGACAGCATAAGCATAAACTATAAGAAAACAAAAAATATAATCTTATTTCCGATGCTGCAGTATATGATTGATTAGCTAATTTTTATAAATCTAATGTTTGTTCATTGGAACCATATAAACCCATACCTAGAACTCCTATTAATAGAAAAAAAGAGCCTACCACAGTGCACAAAATAAACTTTGTAGCCGAGTACAGACGTTTCTTTCCTCCCTACATGTATATAAAGTAAGTAAATAGGAATTAGTTATAATTCCTCTAATTCCCACATTATGAAAAAAGTAAAAGGTCTCGAGAATAAAATGATCCTATTTGGCCACTGGAAAGTCCATCGAAAGTCCATCGATTCCCAGTCTCCAGTGAAAATTAAAAAGATTTATCCATTTTGGATCTTCCTTCAATTGGGTTTAATGGATAGTCCAATTGGAAATGATAACAAAATACATAGATCATTAGAAGGAACTCCGGTATACATATAGTGTACCGATTATACACCTTATTTACCAAAAAGGACAATTGAAGAACCCGCAAATATCGGCAAAAAAGAAGTATTGTTAACCAAGGATCGTGATAAAGACAAGATAAATCTTTACCAGAAAACCCCGCGCTCGGGAGAAGAATAATATATTTTCTTTTCTCGAGTACGGACTTTTGTCGTTAAAGAGGAAAAAAATGATTCAAGTGGAGTTTTTTGTCACATATCAATAAGAAAGACCCATGCTGCGAGTTGTTTCATGCCATAAATAAACACGGACACTCAAAAAATCCGTTGGGCAAGCGGATTCACATCTCTTACAGCCTACACAATCCTCGGTTCTTGGCGCGGAAGCAATTTGCTTAGCTTTACATCCGTCCCAAGGTATCATTTCTAATACATCCGTGGGACAAGCTCGTACACATTGGGTACACCCTATACATGTATCATAAATTTTGACTGAATGCGACATTGGGTTTATAAATTTAAGTTTTGAACACAAAAGATTTTCGATCTGGTAAAATTGTAATTAAAATTATAATTAGAAAATGATATTGATATAAATCATATATTTTCTATTGTAGATACCAGACAAATCAATGATTTATTAAAATTTTAATAATCAATATATTTTAAAATCTGTTTATGAGAAAGGGCCAATATCCTTTGATTTACGTTTGAATAACCATGAAATATGAGTTGTACATATGAATTCTATTCATGTTTATTTTATTATATTTTTATATTTTCATATTTTATCATATTCATATTTTATCTTCATCATATATTCATATTCATCATATATTCATATTATATATCATATTTCATATTATTCATACATATTATTCATATCATATCATATATAATATATATCATATATAGATATATATATAGAATATAGATCCTAATTTTAATTATATAGAATATAGATCCTAATTTTAATTGAATTTAGAGAATTTAAATTCTTAATTGAAATTGACTAGAATTCTAGTAAGTCTAAGTAATCCTATTCATATAGTCATATATAAAATGTGAATTCTATCAAAAAAAAAATATATTATAAATATATTTATATTAATATTATATAATAATAATATTATTAAATATAGATTATTATTAAATATAGTTAAATATAGTATAGTAATTAAATGTATAGTAATTAAATAAAATATTAAATATAGTATATTATTAATATTATTATTATAGTATAGTATAGTATATAGTATATAGTTATTTATAGTTTATAGTACTATATGGAAATAGTAATAGAAATAGTAGTATATAGAAATATATATTTCTATTTTAAAATAAAATATTATAAAAAGAGAAGAAAGATAACAAAAAATATTCTATTGTATTCCAATTATATTATTATATAATTCCTATTCTAATTCTATTAGATTAGTAGATTAGATTCTATTTGGATTATATTTAGAAGATTATATTTATAATTCTAATTTATAATATAAAAATTTATAATATCAAATATAATTAGAATTATAATTAGAATATAATATTCTATGGGGCATACGCGAACACATACTTAACAAGCAATAAATTTATCAAATTCAAAGTGGATTCGACCACAAAAACGCTCTGATGTGATTGATTTTTGATAAGGATATTGAATAGTTACAGGTAAACTATTTATACGGGATAAGGTAATTATGAGACTTTGTCCAATTTTCGTATTGTTTGTTTGCCATAATTCATGAACCCAATAACCATAGGAAACATATTATTGATATCCACGAATATTTCTTTCTCTTGGTTGAGAGAAGTTATGAATATAGAATATCATTATCGTTTTCTCTTATTTATTTATTTTAAAATTTTTTAAATTTATAGTTTAGTAGTTTAGAGTGAATTATAGTGAAACAAGTTGAGACGAAGTTGTCAATAATAGATTACCTAAAGAAATAGTTAAAAGAAATTTCCATCCAAGATTTAATAACTGATCCATTCTCATCCTAGGTAAAGTCCATCTTGTTGTGATGTGATAGGAATGAACAAAAACAAATAAGCTTTAGCTAATGTAATAAAGATACCAATTGCCATTACAAAGACTCTAAACAAAACTTTTTTTTTTCAAAAAGTTCAGTAATAGATATGTATGGAATATAAAAATTCCACCCACCTAAGTAAAAAACTGTTACAAACAATGAAGAAACTAATGGATTTAGGTAAGAAGCAAGATAAAATAACCCGTATTTGATAACCTGCTACTAATTCCTCCTCGGCTTCTCGTAAATCAAAGGGTAATCTTTCAATTCTGCTAGAGAAGACATTAGAAAAACTATAAACCCTATGGGTTGACGCCACAGATTCCCTCCCCAAAAAACATATTTTGACTGTGCCTCAATTATATCAACTGTACTTGAACTGTTAGATAATTATAGTCGATGATAACATCACTGCTCTCATCGCTATTCCAAAACCGTACGTGAAACCTAAGCTTCATACGGCTTCTCTATGGGCACAAAAAATGTAAGGTAAGGACTTTCGCTATCTTTGGAGATTATGGCTATCCTTGGACCATAGGTAAATAGAATGTAAAGATACATCGGAGGTTGGAGAGTCCTCAATTAAACCAATAAAATTCTGTCTGTATAGAATAAGAAAAAGCACTTCCGAATTGATCTAATACCTTATAATGAAAATTTCTATTTGATCAGCAATAACTTAGTCCTTCAATCAAATATTCGTTATATTCATAAATATAAAGAATTGACCATTGAGTTAATGAATTATGATAAGAATTCCCATATGCATATATATTAAGAAAGGAATATTTCCTTATTATTTTATTGTTATTCTATTTGATTCTAGATATTATTATTGTCTTACATTCTATTTATTATTTATTTTGTTCCTTTTCTTCTTTCTCAAAACTAAAAAAGTGTATAAAAAAAAAAAATAAACAAGGCTCATAATAAAAAACTAAAATAAAAAATTAAAATTAAATTAACGAGTTTTTTGTTCCCGAATATCTAACTGGTCCACTAATTTCTTATAACGCCCTTTATTTTTCTTTGACAAATAAGTCAATAATCGTTGACGTTTTCCCAGAATTATTCGTAGACCCCTTTGCGATAAAAAATCTCTTTTGTGCAATTCTAAATGTGAAGTAAGTCTACGTATTTTACTGGTGAAATGGAATACTTGAAATTCAACAGACCCACTATTTTCTTCTTTTTCTTCTTGTGGAATAACTGAGATGAATGAATTTTTGACCATAAAAGAAATTTAAATTTATATTTTTCTTTTCTGTGAATTTTACCGATCAGGAAAAATAATAATATTTATTATGCCAGTAATTTTCATCTAGTATAAATAGAAATTGGATTTCATTTATTCATATACTAGTTTATGTTTATTTGTTTTGTATATTTTATCCAATTTACCCAATATCCAAATCCAATTTTAAATTGGATTTGGATATTGGGTAAATTGGATAAAAAGGTCTGATAAATATATGCATTCACGAAATAGAACGATTTTTTTTTACTTTAAAAGGATTCCGCTTAAATTGAATTCATTCTGAATTGTGAATACATATTTATTCTTGACATACTGAAACGACTACTGTTATTGGTATCAAACCAATAGCGATTCATACAAGCTAAATCTTCTAATCGATAATTGGGCCACAGAAACAATTTTAATTTAATTAAATTTTTTGCATCGGTGTTAATATGCTTGTCCTGATTAAAAAATTGTCCACAGTTTTTTATTTTGTTTTCATTGAAAAATCTTGGATTTCTATCCAAAACATTCCAATTCCTCGAATTGAAACAAATTAGAATTCTAAATTCTCTCCGATGCCTAGGAGATAGAATATTTTCGGGAACAAGGAAATCATAATGATTTTTGTCTTCACTAAAAAATAAGTGGCTGTATCGTGGAATGGGTTTATCAAACCCCCCTTTCTCAATATGTCTTTTTTTTGTGTATTTTCTATTCGTTTGGTGCTTCTTCTTCTCAACCAATGAAATATCCATAGTTTGATATACAATAGATTTTCCGTCCCTTCTTATAGATAGACGAATTGGTTCAATAATCAATATTCCCTTTCTTATCAATTCTGTAAGAACTAGGTCCTTTTGAATTAGCATTTCGTCTAGATTTATTTCACCTCTTTGAATCGAGGATATGGCAATTTCCTTTGGATTTATCAGTCTAAGTAGAAGACAATATACCCTGATATTGTTCATTATTCTTTGATTCAAGGGATCCGCCCATCTTAATTGAAAAAGTAAATATTTTTTCAAAAAGTAATCTAGTTCCATTTGTTTTTTGCTCTTATATTGATATTGTTTTTTTTTTCTACCCCCCCCTTTTTCTATTTCTATTTCTAATCTTGCGTAATCTTCTTCAACAGCTTTTTTATTCTTTTGTTTTCGTAGATTCGATACAAGATTTCCTTGACCCTGTTCTTCCTGCTTGTAATTTACTAATTCAAGATCTTTTTTATTAGATGATCCACAAGTATTTTTCTTTGTATTTAGATTTATTTTTTCATTTTTATTAAAATTTAAAAAGAGTGATTTGATTGGAATGATCCAAGGTTGAATCTTATATATGTCAAAAAGTAGCACAAATTCTGGGAAGAACCAAGGTTCTAGATTGTATATAGTATTATGATTTGATGCGGTATCAGAGAACCCCTCTTGATTCATTCCCATGCAATCAAAAAAGAAACTTTTTTGATTGCATGGTTTGATGTCTTGATGAATCGTAGTATAAAAAAGATCTTTTTTTTCCATTTTTTTTAAATTTTTAATTTCAATCTTAGTATTTTTCTGAATCTTCATGCCAATATGTGCATTGGTCCAGATATCAATATCAATATTCTTTCTAAAACAAAAATGAAGAATTCTACAATCAAAATATTTTCTATCCAAATTTGTATTCCTATCAATAATATATCCTTTTTCTAGATAATTATTACTAGGTATACTTACCAATACATAAAATGATTCGGGTTTCGATGTATTGAAATAATATGGAATTTCTCGGTACCCATTTATTTCAAATAATAATGTTGATCCAGAAATATATGAATTAGGAGGACTTATGTATTTATATGATAAAAGATCATATCTGTAATTTTTTTTCCATTTTTCTTTTTGACTCATAAAAGAATCCGCTGCATAGTCATTTTTTTTCATGGAATGAATGAATTGGGATTTTTTATATAAATCCAATTGGATTGATTCCTTGTTTTGGTTTTGAATCATACAGCGTTGATTGATTCTATTTCGCCATTCTTTAGGTACTAATCGAGACCATTTTTTTTGAGATAGATCGTATTGATAATGACCTTTTAACCAGTTTTTCCATTCGTTCATTACATACGTATGAATTTTATTATGTCTTGATTTGTAATCAAATATTTGGTGTATCATACAATAGTCTTTTAATTTTTCCTTTAAAAAAGGATAGTTTCCTTGATATTGAAATACGGGTCTCAAGTGAGACTTATTAAGTAATTGGGTTTGTGATAATTTGTAAAATACATATGCTTGAGATAGGTAAGATAAGTTCCAATAAGTATTGGAATTTGGATTACTATTTTCAGTATTATTTGAAAACAACTTTTTTATAGTCAAAACCAAATTAAACTTCATTGTATTTTTATTTGTTTCATCAATTTCTTTATTTCTTTTATTGTTGTAAATGGATTTATTAAAGATCGTTTTTTTTGATTCAAATAAAAGTTGTGCATTGATCTTAGGAATGGTACATAGCAAAATATCGATGTATATTTTTTCAATGAATGATTTTAGAAAGTAGTGTGATTTACGCATTAATCGGATATTTTTCCTTTTTAAGATTTTTAAAAAATGTTTCTGTGATTCCGACCTTTTATTATCATAAATTATAACTGTATCCTTTTTTTTCTTGTCTTTTTCGTTTCGTTCTATTTGATTCCTGATTTTGATTGTCTTATCAGAAAGATCTTTCATTCTTCTTTCTATTAATGAATAATTTAACCAATTTTTTGGTCGAATTAGAACAGATGATTCGCGAAGAATCTTTTTATTTTTTTTTAAATCTTTTTTGTTTTCCTTCATTTCATATACTTTTTCTTTCCTCAACTCAAATAATAAAATTGGATTTATTTTTTCCAGTTTTTTTATTATGAGTTTGATAACTATAAATATTTTAGTGACCCATTTTTTTTTTTCTTTTCTAACTTTTCTAAAGGATTTTATTCTTTCCTTTAAAAAGTTTATAACTTTAAAAATTTTATTTTTTACCCTTCTATTTCTTTTTTTGAGTTCTTTATAAATAGGTTCAAAAAAAGAAGGTCGTTTTCGGGGAGAGCCAAAGGGAAGTTCTGCTTCCATTCCCCAGACTGTTAAAAAACAAAAATTTTTGTTTTTATATTTTTTTTTCATTGGATCTCTTAGATCTATATGATTAGATCGTACCTTAGCTTTTCGCCAAGGTTTTACACAGAAAGGATAGAGAATCTTTATCTGAATGCCGTCTGTTAACCAATCTTGGGGAAATTCTGTTTCTGATAATTGAACACCATTATAGGTGCATTTAATATGCATTTCTCTATTCCATTCCTTCAAATCCTCGTACCACTCGGGGAATTGAAATAATAAAATACGTAAAATATTTTTAGATATTATAAATGAAGGCAATATAATGTATTTTCTAAAAAAAGATTGGGTTATTAACATTAAACCTCTTATTGCTTGAGTAAATACAAAGGTATCCCAAGCTTCTGATATTTCTATCCGTTCTTTTTTATCTTTCTTATCCTTTTCTTCTTTTGTCTCTTCATTTTTAAAATGAGAATCTAAAATTTTAAATTCAGATTCTCGTTCTCTCCCCATCCAATTCCTCAAAATAAGATTCTTCATTTCATTGATATCAAAAGAATAAAAAAAAGATGTTTTGTCTATATGGTTATGGTACAAAAAAAGTGGGGAATGCACATTTACTTGAAAGAGGTCCCAAGTAACTGTTTTACGTCTTTGAGCGCGCATGGATCCTTTGATTAGATTGCGACGAAAACACGATTGTTGGGAGTAACGTATCAGAGCTACCTCTTCCTCTTCCTCTTCCATTCGATTATCATTTTTATCATTGTTACTAGCATTCTTAGTACTAGAAATGGAATCGGTATTCTGATCATTATCGTTATAAATTACCACACGTTTAGCTCTTCTTGAATGAATCTCATTATCTTCTTCTGCCAATTCTTCTTCATTTTCTTCTTCCTCTTCTTCTACCAAATCCTCGGTTAATTTGTATGACCATCTAGACACCTTTTTACTGACTTCTTCTATTCTAATTCCGATATCTTTCTTTTTCTTTGTTTTTTGATCTTTTGTATCCGTTGTAATTACATTGAATACAAATTGCAAAGATTTCGCTTGACTTTCTGAATCAATTATTTTTTCTTCTGTCAATAAAGTACATTTTTCAAAATTAAAACTGTGCCCGCACTCAGAAGATAATTCATCAATTGAGATTAAGGACTTTTCAGTTTTTTTTAAAAATGATTGACGGTAAAGTTCTAAGGAATCATTAAGAAGTAGGTCATGAATCTTATTTATCCAAAAAATTTCTACTAAATCTTCTGTATTTGTATAAGTAATTAAATGATTCATGATTGCATGTGAATAGAATTTTTTTCTTGTTCCTCGATATGGTCCGTTGAAAAAAGGATCATATGCTTTTGGCAAGCATTTTTTTTTATTCTCATCATCGCATAATATGGT